TTGTCGTGGGTTCTGTGAAAATATATGTCCTACAAGCATTAACTTAATAATACCATATCAAATCTTGCAAGATCAATCAATCTGAATGTGGGTCCAGTTTCAGTTAATCGGTGACATCAGGTATGTGGGTCTGAAAACAGAAAGAGAAAAAAGAGCTAAATATATGTGCCTAAGACATGAAATGCCAGGTTATAAATTTAATGTATAGAACACATTAACCAGAGGCCTTTTAAAGAGGAACGAATGGACTTTATTAGTCTTATGTGCTTGACAAAACAACCAAAGGCCAGAATAAATCAGTTATGTACGTCATCACTGTATGGGCTTGAAACTAGTAACTTAGTATCTTATCTAACAAGGATTGCTTATTTCTCGTGACCAGTCAAATTAAGAGATAATCCAATACTGTGACCAAATCCATGTTATGCGAGAGATTATTTAAGTTTATGTTCTGAAACCATTAATCTAACATCACCTAGACACATTACTGTCAGCTAAAAATTTATCTGCCAAATCAATTCTAGTTATGTCTTTAATAAAATTAAGCAGTAATATTACTGGTGATATGCTAGTGGTAAATAAATGAATGTAAGATAATACATAGAGTGTACGTTGTCATTTCTTTCTGCTGGGCGAGGTAGAGGTATTTGGTGTGTTTGTCAAAAGGTAGTTTAATGAAGATTCCGGTTTTGGGGGCCGGGGATGAAGGTTTAAGTCTTTCTCTTTTGATTATTCTAGGAAAGTTGTGGTTTTCAGTCTTTGGTTTACAAGACCAATGCTTTAGTTAAGCTACTAGAATATTTTAGGTTTAATATTTTATTTTCAATTATTCCTGTTACAGGTATGAGGATTAGGAGGATTGTGAAGTACAGGATGGAGGCTGTTTGGCCGATGATAATGAATGGGTCTTCGACTGGTTGGCCACCAATTCATGTAAGTGTTAGAAGGTCAGCCGCCAGAGATCAGAGTAGGATTTGGTTTAGGGGTCGGAATATGGCTGAGCGTTGTTTTGATGTGTGTAGAGCTGGTATTAGGAATAATACTAGGATGGAAGATAGGAGGGCGAGTACGCCTCCTAATTTGTTTGGGATGGATCGGAGGATTGCATAGGCGAATAGGAAGTATCATTCTGGTTTGATGTGGGGTGGGGTTGATAGAGGGTTGGCCGGTGTGAAGTTGTCTGGGTCTCCTAGAAGGTTTGGGGAGAATAGTGTTAGAGTTAGTAGTAGGGTTAGTATTAAGATTAATCCTAGTAAGTCTTTGTAGGAGAAGTATGGGTGGAAAGGAATTTTGTCGGCATTTGAGTTTAACCCTGTTGGATTGTTTGATCCAGTTTCGTGGAGGAATAGTAGGTGTACGATTACTAATCCGATGATAGTAAAGGGTAGGAGGAAGTGGAAGGTGAAAAAACGGGTTAGGGTGGCGTTGTCTACTGAAAAGCCCCCTCAGATTCATTGTACTAGGGTATTACCGATGTAGGGGATGGCTGAAAGTAGGTTGGTAATGACGGTAGCGCCTCAGAATGATATTTGGCCTCATGGTAGGACGTAACCCACAAATGCGGTGGCTATAACTAGGAGTAGTAGGAGAATTCCTGTGTTTCAGGTTTCTTTGTATAAGTAAGAGCCGTAGTAAAGTCCTCGGCCGATGTGGAGGTAGATGCATATGAAGAAGATGGAGGCCCCATTGGCATGTATGTTTCGAATGAGTCATCCATATTGTACGTCTCGGGTGATGTGGGCTACTGATGAAAATGCTAGTGAGATGTTTGGTGAGTAGTGTATTGCTAGAAAGATTCCGGTGATGATTTGTAGAATTAGGCAGATGCCTAGTAGTGATCCGAAGTTTCATCAGGCAGAGATGTTAGATGGGCTGGGCAGGTCAATGAATGAGTTGTTGATAATTTTAATTATTGGGTGGGTTTTTCGTAGGTTTGTGGCCATTAATGTTTTTGTAGTTGAATACAACGATGGTTTTTCGGACCGTAAGTCTTGGTTAAAGTCCGGGCAAGAATTATGATGTATTTTATGTTTTTATTTGGGTTTTGCTTTGTTTTTTGGATGATTGGTGTTTCTTGTAGTTCTTCTCCTTATTATGGAGTGCTTAGTTTGGTTTTGGGAGCAGCTTTTGGGTGTGGGGTGCTGGTTGGGGTGGGAGGGTCTTTTATTTCTTTGGTTTTATTTTTAATTTATTTGGGTGGGATGTTGGTTATTTTTGCATATTCATCTGCGCTAGCAGCGGAGCCTTATCCTGGGGGTTGAGGGGGTTTAAATGCGTTTGTTTATGGGTTGTGTTATTTAGTTTCTGTTGTGTGGCTTATGTTGATGGATTATTCTTGATGGAGTATGGAAGATTTTGGTGATGGTACTGTTGATGCTGGTGGGTTATTTGTTGTTCGTTTAGATTCCAGTGGGGTTTCATGGTTTTATGACTTTGGTAGTGATATGTTTTTAATTGCTGGTTGAGGGTTGTTGTTGACGTTGTTTGTTGTGTTAGAGTTGGTTTATGGGTTGTCTCGTGTGGTGCTTCGTGCGATTAGGGTACGGTAGCTGCTACTAATAGTGTGATTGATAGGATGAATGAGGTTATGTAGACTTTAATGAGGCCTTTTTGTGATGAAGAGATGAGTGTGATTGGGGTGATTTGTGATTTGATTAGGCCTTTTGGACCAATGTTTTCATATCAAGATAGGTCGGTTAGATGGGTTGCGATGTTTTGGCTAAATTTTAGGCTAGCTATTGGGAGTGAGCGATGGGTGAGGGTGTTGAAGTGGATTAGTAGGTTGGAGAGGTTGTGAATGTTGGAGGGTTTTGGAGTTATTTTGTTGGCTATTGTGGTTAGTTCTAGGGCTAATAGTAGGCCTAAGATTGTTATTGTTAGTGCTGCGATTTTAATGTAGGTTGGTATTGTTGTTGGTTGGGTTTTTAGTGGTGTGGTATTTAGTGAAATAATTAGTCCTGCGACGATGCTACCTGCAGTTAGGCGAGTAATTGGGTTAATGATTTTTGGATTGTTTTCGTTTAGTAGTGTTGTGGGGAGATATTGGGGTGACCCTGTTTGTACGAATGTTGTGATTCGTAGGCTGTAGATTGCGGTGAATGAGGTTGCAATTAGTGTTAGGAGAAGGGCTCAGGCGTTCAGGTATGATGTGTTTATGGTTTCAATGATGATGTCTTTGGAGTAAAATCCAGTTATGAATGGTATGCCTATGAGTGCTATACTGCCGATGGTTAAGCATGAAGATGTGATTGGTAGGGATTTGTGTAGTCCCCCTATTTTTCGAATGTCTTGTTCATTGTTGAGGTTGTGGATGATGGAGCCAGAACACAGGAATAGTATTGCTTTGAAAAATGCATGTATGGAGATGTGTAGGAAGGCCAGTTGTGGTTGGTTTAGGCCGATGGTTACTATTATAAGACCTAGTTGGCTTGATGTAGAGAAGGCGATGATTTTTTTGATATCGTTTTGGGTGAGGGCGCAGAATGCTGTGAATAAGGTGGTGATAGCTCCTAGGCATAGGCAGATTGATAGGGCTGAGTTGTTTGTAGCTAAGATTGGGTGTATTCGAATGAGTAGGAAGATACCTGCTACGACTATGGTGCTGGAGTGTAGTAATGCTGAGACTGGGGTTGGGCCTTCTATGGCTGCTGGTAATCATGGGTGAAGGCCAAATTGGGCTGATTTTCCAGTTGCAGCTAGGATGAGGCCAAGAAGGGGGAGTAGTGGGGTGGAGGGGGTGATGGAGAATATTTGTTGGAGCTCTCATGTATTTGTGTTCATTGCTAGTCATGACATGCTGAGAATTAATCCGATATCGCCTGTGCGGTTGTAAATGATAGCTTGTAGGGCTGATGAGTTTGCTTCTGTTCGTCCGCGTCATCATCCAATTAGTAAGAAGGACATGATTCCTACTCCTTCTCAGCCAATAAAGAATTGGAATATATTGTTGGCTGTTACTAGGATTATTATGGCTACTAAGAAGATTAATAGGTATTTGAAGAACTTTGTGATGTGTGGGTCCGTGGCTATATATCAGTGAGTAAATTCTAAAATAGATCATGTGACATATAGGGCGATTGGTACGAATATTATTGAGTACTGGTCGAATTTGAAGCTTATGTTGATGTTAAATGTGGATGTATGGGATCAGTTAAGGTTGGTAATAATTGATTCGATGTTTAGGTAGATAAATGTGGTCAGTGGGAGTAAGGCAGTGAAGAATGCTATTTTTACAGCTGTTTTTGTTTTTATTGTAGGGTATATGGGTGTCATTAGAGGTAGTGTTAGGATGAGGAGGGTTAGGAGGAGTGTGGAGTTTATTAATAGGGTCATTACTTTTACTTGGAGTTGCACCAAGGGTGAGTGGCTTCTAAGGCCAGTGGATTACTTCTATCCTTTAAAAGTTGGTGGGATTGAGGGAGCTGAGGGGTTAGTCTCAGGTATAGGAATTAGCAGTTCTTATTGTGTAATACCTCTCTCGGTTTATAAGGAGATTTTAACTCCTATTTTTAGAGCCACGGTCTAATGTTTTTTTTGAAACTATATTAACAGTAGAATGTACCTCAGATTAGTTCTGGTTTTGTTGTTAGTAGTGCTATTGGGAGAATATGAAGTGTTATGAGTAGATGTTCTCGTGTATGGGTTGGGGGAATTGATTTTAGATGTGATGGAGTTTCTCCTCATTGTGTTGTGGTTAGTATGTATAAGGTGTAGATGGCGGTGATTAGTGTTCCTAATCCTGTTATTAGGATTGTAATGTTTGATCAGTTGAATAGTGAGATAATAATTGTTAGTTCTCCTATAAGGTTAATTGTTGGTGGGAGAGCTATATTAGTTAAGCTAGCTAAGAGTCATCATAGTCCTATTAGTGGTAGTGCTAGTTGTATGTTTCGGGTGAGGAGTAGTGTTCGACTGTGGGTTCGTTCATAGTTGGTATTAGCTAGACAGAAAAGTATGGACGATGTTAAACCGTGGGCAATTATTAGTGTAATAGAGCCAGTGTATGATCATTGAGTTTGTGTTAGTGTTGCAGCGATAACTAGGCCTATATGGCTTACAGATGAGTAAGCAATTAGTGATTTTAGATCTGTTTGGCGTAGGCAGATTGAACTGGTTATGATTACCCCTCATAAAGCTATTACTATGAAAGGATAGGATAGTGTTTTTGATAGGGGGTCTAGTGTTATTGTGATGCGGATGATGCCGTATCCTCCGAGTTTTAATAGTACGGCTGCTAGGATTATTGATCCTGCGATTGGGGCTTCTACATGTGCTTTTGGCAGTCATAGGTGTAATCCATATAGAGGTATTTTGATTATAAAGGCAATTAATAGTGCAAGTCATCATATTGAATGGGATCATGAGTTTATTATGGTTGGTTGGTTGAGTTGTATTGTGTAGGTGGATAGGGTGCCGTTTTGGGTTTGTATAAATGATAGGGCTACTAGCAGGGGTAGAGAGCCGACGAGGGTGTAAAATAGAAAATAGGTTCCAGCATTTAGTCGTTCCACTTGGTTGCCTCAGCGTGTGATGATTACTAGTGTTGGGATTAGTGTGGTTTCGAATGCAATGAAGAATATGATTAGTTCTGTGGCTGAGAAGGCTGAAATTAGTGAGATTTGTAGTGAGATGATAGCGATGATGAAAGTTCGTTTTCGTGAGGTTGGTTCCGTGGTTAGGTGATTTTGACTGGCTAAGATTATCAATGGGGTAAGTCAGCATGATAGGATTAGTAGTGGGGCTGAAATTCGATCTACTCCTAGGTAGTAATTGGAGAAGGTTGTTAGTTCTATAGTTGGTTTAGATCATTGTAGGCTTAAGAGGGCAATTCCAAAACTGTAAGTTAGTGTGGTTGGTCATAGTTGTTTTGGTTTACAGAGTATGGTTGTTGGCAGTAGTAGAATTGTTGGGATGATGATTTTTAGCATTGTAGTAGGTTTAAGTTTTGTAAGTGGTCTGATCCATGAGTTCGTGAAGATGCTACTAGTAATGATAGGCCTATGCCTGCTTCGCAGGCTGAGAAGGATAGCATTAGTATGGGAGTTAGTATGAACGAGGAAATTTGTAGTTGGATGGGTCATATTGATAGAGTAATAAACAGGGATAGTATTATTCCTTCAAGACATAATAAAGTTGAAACTAAATGGGTTCGATGTAGTGAAAGACCTGTGATGCTGATAATGAAGGCAGAGTAGCAGCTAAAGTGTGTGGGTGTCATTTGATAGCCGTGAAGTTTAATCACGATTGACTAAGCCGAAATTAGTTGTCTTGTGTTAGACTAGTTATCTATTCTGCTCATTCTAGGCCTCCTTGAATTCATTCATAGACAAGGCCTAATGTAAGCAGGGATAGGATGATGAGGGCTCAGGTGAAGGAATAGGTCGGATGTGGTAGTTGTATGGCTCATGGTAGTGGGAGTAGTAGTGCGATTTCTAGATCAAATAGTAGGAATAGAATTGCTACTGAGGAAGAATCGAATCGAGAATGGTAGGCGGGCAGATTCTAGTGGGTCAAATCCACATTCGTATGGGGATAGTTTTTCGTTGTCTGGTTTTATTAGTGTAAGTCAGTAGTTTAGTATCATTAGGATTGTTGATAGGGTCAATGAGATAATTATAATTGAGATTGTTGTGTTCATTACTTTTCTCTAGGGTTAAGCTAAAACTTAGTGATTGGAAGTCACTTGTACTATTATACTAGAAAAGTATGAGCCTCATCAGTAGATTGATACATATAGGAATAGTCATACAACGTCTACGAAGTGTCAATATCAAGCGGCTGCTTCAAATCCGAAATGGTGGGTTGAGGTAAAGTGGTATTTAATTTGTCGTAATAAGCATACTACTAGGAATGTTGATCCGATGATAACGTGTAATCCGTGGAAGCCCGTTGCAACAAAGAATGTAGAGCCATAAACACCGTCGGCGATTGTGAATGGGGCTTCGTAGTATTCTATGGCTTGCAGTATTGTGAAATATAAGCCAAGTAGAATTGTGAGGCTGAGGGCTTGGATAGTTTGATTTCGGTTGGCTTCTATAAGGCTATGGTGGGCTCAGGTGATTGTCACGCCTGAAGCTAGTAGGACTGCTGTATTTAGTAGTGGGACTTCAAATGGGTTTAGTGGGGTGATTCCTGTTGGTGGTCAGCATCCGCCTAGTTCTGGCGTTGGGGCTAAGCTTGAGTGGTAGAAGGCTCAGAAGAACCCAATGAAGAAGAACACTTCTGATGTGATGAATAAGATTATACCATATCGTAAGCCTTTTTGTACTGGAGGGGTATGATGTCCTTGGAAGGTTCCTTCTCGTACGATATCTCGTCATCATTGGAATATAGTAAGTAGTATAATTGATAGGCCTAGGATTATTAGTAATATTGAGTTATAGTGGAATCATATGGCGAGTCCTGAGGTTATTAGTAGTGCTGCTGCTGCGCCTGTTAGTGGTCATGGGCTTGGGTCTACTATGTGGTAGGCATGTGTTTGGTGGGCCATTAAATGTTTTCTTGTAGATAGAGGCTTAATAATAGGACGAACACGTAGGCTTGGATTATGGCTACTGCTAGTTCTAAGATTGTTAGTAAGAAGAGAATAGTTATAGTTAGGATAGATAAGGTTATTGTTATTGATAGTAGGGCTAGTACTGCGGTGGAGGTAAGTTGGATTAATAAGTGGCCAGCTGTTAGGTTGGCTGTGAGTCGGACCCCTAGGGCTAGGGGTCGGATAAAGAGGCTAATTGTTTCAATTATAATGAGGATTGGGATAAGTGGGGTTGGGGTTCCTTCTGGTAGTAGGTGACCCAGTGATGTTGTTGGTTGGTTTCGAAGGCCTGTGAGTACTGTGGCTATTCATATTGGAATAGCTAATCCTATGTTTATAGAGAGTTGGGTGGTTGGGGTGAATGTGTATGGTAGCAGACCTAGCAGGTTGATTATTAAAAGTATGGCTATTAGTGATGTTAGAGTAATAGATCATTTATGTCCTGTTTTATTAATTGGTATTATTAGTTGTTTTGTAAATAGATTAATTGCTCATAATTGTAGAGTTGAAAGACGGTTGGTTAGTCAGCGGTTATTCTGGGTTGGAAGTATAAGTGATGGTGTAAGTAAGGCTAGAATGATTAATGGGATTCCTAGGGTTTGTGGGCTTATGAATTGATCGAAGAATGTTAGGTTCATGGTCAAGTTCATGGGTTTATGTTGGCGATTTTATGGTTTTTGTTGGGAGTATTTATGGGTAGGTAGGATGAGATTTTTGGTTGAAGGATGATAATGTATGTTAATCATGTGGAGGAGAGGACTAATAATCATGGGTCTGGGTTTAGTTGTGGCATATCACTAAGGAGGGGCGGAGTTCTCTTTTTCTAGCTTAAAAGGCTAGTGCTGTCCTATTAGCTTCTTAGTGTGGGATTATGATAGTATTAGTGAGGATCAGTTTTCGAAGTGTTTTAGTGGTACAGATTCTACTACGATCGGTATAAAGCTGTGGTTAGCCCCACAGATTTCTGAGCACTGTCCGTAAAATACCCCTGGGCGAGTGATAATAAAAGTTGATTGATTTAGCCGGCCTGGGACTGCATCTGTTTTTACTCCTAGCGATGGGACTGCTCATGAGTGTAAGACATCTTCAGCTGAAATTAATATTCGAATTGGAGATTCTATTGGTATTACCATGCGGTGGTCTACTTCTAGTAGTCGGAAATGTCCGTTTGGAAGGTCTTGGGTTGGGATTATGTAAGAATCAAATTCAAGGTTTTCGTAGTCAGTGTATTCGTATGTTCAGTATCATTGATGTCCTATGGCTTTGATGGTTAAATGTGGGTTGCTGATTTCATCTATTAGGTATAGGACTCGTAGAGATGGTAGTGCGATAGTGATTAGGACAATAGCTGGTAAGATAGTTCAAATTATTTCTACTTCTTGGGCATTTATAGTGTTGGTATATGTTAGTTTGGTTGTTATTATTAAGGTAATGATGTAAAGTACAAGGGTGTTAATTAAGAATACGATTATTAGGGTATGGTCATGAAAGTGGAGGAGTTCTTCTATAATAGGTGATATTGCATCTTGGAATCCCAATTGAAATGGATGTGCCATTAAGTCGTAAAGGGTTTGAACCTATAATTTAACCTTGACAAGGTTAGGTAATGTATTTTACTAACGTCTTAAGGAAGAAACATAAAGGTTATGTGGTTGGCTTGAAACCAATTCAAGGGGGTTCGATTCCTTCCTTTCTTGAGTTTGTACGTGGGCTGGTTCTTCGTATGTATGATATGGGGGTGGACAGCCGTGTAGTCATTCTACATTAGTAGGTGTGAGTTCAACTGTTATTACTTTTCGTTTTGAAGAGAATGCTTCTCAGATAATGAATATTATTATGATTACAGCTACTAGGGAGATTAGGGATCCAATTGATGAGATAGAGTTTCATAAGGTGTATGCATCTGGGTAGTCGGAGTAACGTCGTGGTATTCCGGCTAGGCCTAGGAAATGTTGGGGGAAAAAGGTTATGTTGACTCCTGCAAATATTACCCCGAAATGGACTTTTGTTCAGGTTTGGTGTAGGGAGTATCCGGTGAAAAGTGGGAATCAGTGGGTAAATCCTGCTATGATAGCGAATACGGCTCCTATGGAGAGAACGTAGTGGAAGTGTGCTACTACGTAGTAGGTGTCGTGTAATACAATGTCTAAGGATGAGTTGGCTAGTACGATGCCTGTGAGGCCTCCGATGGTAAATAAGAAGATAAAGCCGAGTGCTCATAATATAGCAGCGTCTCATTTAATTATTCCTCCATGTAGGGTGGCTAGTCAGCTGAATACTTTCACTCCTGTTGGGATGGCAATAATTATTGTTGCAGATGTAAAGTAGGCTCGGGTATCTACATCTATTCCTACAGTAAATATGTGGTGAGCTCATACAATAAAACCTAAGAATCCAATAGATATTATTGCTCAAACTATTCCTATATATCCGAATGGTTCTTTTTTGTCGGCATAGTAGGTTACAACATGTGAGATTATGCCAAATCCGGGCAAGATTAGGATGTATACTTCAGGGTGGCCAAAAAATCAGAATAAGTGTTGGTATAAGATTGGGTCTCCCCCTCCTGAGGGGTCAAAGAAGGTTGTATTTAGGTTTCGATCTGTAAGTAGTATGGTGATGCCTGCAGCGAGTACTGGTAATGAGAGTAATAATAGGACGGCTGTAATAAGTACTGATCACACGAATAGGGGTGTTTGGTATTGTGATATGGCTGGGGATTTTATATTAATTGCTGTAGTGATAAAGTTGATAGCCCCGAGGATTGATGACACACCTGCTAGGTGTAGAGAAAAGATAGTCAGGTCTACAGAGGCACCAGCATGGGCCATGTTTCCAGCTAGTGGTGGATACACGGTTCAGCCTGTGCCCGCACCTGCTTCAATTCCTGATGAGGCTAGGAGTAGAAGTAGGGATGGAGGTAGGAGTCAGAAGCTTATGTTGTTTATACGGGGGAATGCTATGTCCGGTGCTCCGATTATTAATGGTACGAGTCAGTTTCCGAAGCCCCCAATCATGATTGGTATAACTATGAAAAAGATTATAACGAAAGCGTGAGCAGTGACAATAACATTATAAATTTGGTCGTCTCCTAGGAGGGTCCCAGGTTGGCTTAGTTCTGCGCGGATCAATAGGCTTAGTGCTGTGCCTACTATGCCGGCTCAGGCTCCGAAAATTAAGTATAGGGTGCCAATGTCTTTGTGATTAGTGGAAAAGAATCAACGAGTTAGAAACACAGGTAAGATGGCTGAATGTCCAAGCGTTAGGCTGTAGACCTTTTTATAGAGGTTTAATCCCTCTTCTTATCAAATCTCGTGGTGAAGTTCATGTCAAATTGCAAATTTGAAGATATACCTTTATTGGTGTCGGGGTTTTCCCGCCCTGTAGAGGCGGGAAAAAGTAGGCAAAAGCCCGCTGGATAGGGTGTTTAGCTGTTAACTAAATTTATTATGGGATCGAGGCCCATTTGYCTAGTTAAGGCCTTAGCTTAATTAAAGTGTTTGAGTTGCATTCATGAGATATAAGGTAGAGTCTTGTAGGTCTTATCAGAAACTAAGAGGTYTTGTCTCTTGTTTGGGGCTTTGAAGGCCCCCGGTTTTGTAGGTTTGATCCTAAGTTTCTAGATGGCGGTTAGTAGAGTGGGCGTGATTGGAAGTAAGGAGGTGGATAGGGTGGTTATTAGGGCAAGGTAGTGTTTTTGGTTGATTTTATGTCGTCATTGTTGTAGGTAGTTAGTGGAGTTTGGGGGTAGTGTGATGGTTGTGTAGTATGAAATTCGTAGGTAGAAAAATAGGCTAAGTAGTGATAGGAGGGCTATTATAGTGGCAATAATGAGTATGTGTTGTTTAGTTAGTTCTTGGATAATTAATCATTTAGGTATGAATCCTGTTAGTGGTGGTAGTCCTGCTAGTGATATGAGGGTTAGTATTATTATAGTGTTTAGTGTAGGGAGTGTTGTTCATGATGTTATTATTACAGAGATTTTGTTTGTTTCTAGGAGTTTAATTATTAGGAATATTGTAGAGGTTATGGCGATGTATGTGTAGAATGTAAGTAGTGTAAGTTTTGGGGACAGGGTGAGGATTGTGATTATTCATCCTAGATGGGCGATGGAGGAAAATGCTATGATTTTTCGTAATTGGGTTTGGTTTAGTCCGCTTCATCCTCCGATGATGGTGGATGTGAGTCCTAGTGTTAGTATTAGTGGTGTGTTTATGGACTGGGCGGTTATTATTAGTAGGGATAATGGTGCTAGTTTTTGTCAGGTGGTTAAGATTAGGGCTGTTGTTGTGGTGGTTCCTTGAAGTACTTCTGGTAATCAAAAATGGAATGGGGCTAGCCCTAGTTTAATGGCTAGGGCTGTGGTAAGGATTGTACATGAGATGTTGTTAGATATTTGTGTGATGCTTCATTGGCCTAGTGTTCATGCATTAATAATACTGGAGAATAGAATTAGTGTTGAGGCAGTTGCCTGTGTCAGGAAGTATTTGATGGCGGCTTCGATTGCTCGTGGGTGGTGTTGTTTAGCGATTAGTGGGATGACGGCTAGGGTGCTGATTTCTAGGCCGGTTCATGCTAGGATTCAGTGGTTGCTGGAAATTGTCAGTAGTGGTCCTATGATTAGGCTTGTGGTAATGATTGTGTTTGCATACGGGTTCATTAGTATAGGAAGGATTTTAACCGACATTTTCGGGGTATGGGCCCAAGAGCTTAATTAGCTGACTTTACTAGAATATAGTATAATGGAAGTATAGGGAGTTTTGATCTCTCTGGTATAGGTTCAATTCCTATTTTTCTAAGGAGACGAGGGGGTTTTAACCTCTATTATTCACCCTATCAAGGTGATCCTTTGGTTCAGGCACGTGTCCTATGGTATTGGGGGTAGCCCTGATAAGGCGGTTGGTATTGAAATGTGTCATAGGCATAATGCTAGGGTGATTGGGAGGAAGTTTTTTCATAGTAGGTGTATTAGTTGGTCGTATCGGAATCGGGGGTAGGAGGCTCGGATTCATAGGAATCCCATTGATAATAGTATTGTTTTTGAGGCTAATGATATTGAGAATAATTCTGGGATGTTGTTGGTGTGGGCAGGGTTTAAAAATAGGATGGCGGTCAAGGTGTTTATTATTAGGATGTTTGAGTATTCTGCTAGGAAGAATAAGGCGAATGGTCCGGCGGCATATTCGACGTTGAATCCTGACACGAGTTCGGATTCGCCTTCGGTTAGGTCGAATGGTGCTCGGTTGGTTTCGGCTAATGTGGAGATATATCATATTATTATGAGTGGTCAGGAGGAGAATATTAGGTATATTGGTTCTTGTGTTACTATAAATGTTTGTATGTTAAAGCCCCCTGAGAAGAGGACTAGGGAGAGTAGGATGATTCCTAGGGTTACTTCGTATGAGATGGTTTGGGCTACTGCTCGTAGGGCCCCTATTAGGGCATATTTTGAGTTTGAGGCTCACCCTGATCATAGGATTGAGTAGACCATTAGGCTGGAAATGGAGATTAGGAATAGGATGCCTAGGTTAAGGTCAGCTAGGGGGAATGGAATTGGAAATGGGAGTCAAATTGATAGTGCTAGTAATAGGGCTAGGATTGGGGATATGGTGAATAGTGTGATTGATGAGTTTAGTGGGTAGATTGGTTCTTTAATGAATAGTTTTACTCCGTCTGCTACTGGTTGTAATAGTCCGTATGGTCCTACAATGTTTGGGCCTTTTCGAAGTTGTATGTAGCCTAGTACTTTTCGTTCAATTAGGGTGAAGAAGGCTACGGCAATTAGGATTGGGATCACATATATTAATGGAGGTATGAGGTTAGATAGGAGTGTTTTCATGGATTGGGAAGGGGAATTGAACCCCTGGATAAAGGGTTTAGGCCTTTTGCATTTGTACCTGGCTCTGCCATCCCAATTTGGCCCTTTTTTTGGGCAGAGGTTTTTGTCTTATTATTAGTTAAGTTGTTTTCACTAATGTAAGGTAAGGCTTGTTTTTGATATTGGCCTTGTCTTTTCGGTCCTTTCGTACTGGAAAAGACTGAAAGTTTATAGATAGAAACCGACCTGGATTGCTCCGGTCTGAACTCAGATCACGTAGGACTGTTAATCGTTGAACAAACGAACCCTTAATAGCGGCTACACCATTAGGATGTCCTGATCCAACATCGAGGTCGTAAACCCCATCGTCGATAGGGACTCTAGGATGGGATTGCGCTGTTATCCCTGGGGTAGCTTGGTTCGTTGATCAAGTGTATTGGATCGTTTTGCCGGAAGCACTTTGAACTGTTGTTCTAGGTTTAAAGGGTTTTTTATTTTTCGGAGGTTTTGTTTTGTTCCGAGGTCGCCCCAACCGAAAATAAAAATCAGGTGCTATTTGGTATAAGGCCCGTGGGTGGGTGTTGGTGATAGTTGATTTTATATTTGAAGTTCCACAGGGTCTTCTCGTCTTATAGTGTTATCCCCGCTTTTGCACGGGAAGATCAATTTCACTGATTATTTGTAAGAGACAGGTAGAGCCTCGTTTGGCCATTCATTCTAGTCTTTATTTAAAAGACAAGTGATTACGCTACCTTTGCACGGTTAGGATACCGCGGCCGTTTAACAGTGTCACTGGGCAGGCATTACCCCCAATACTTATGTTCTTGCTGGGGGCTATGTTTTTGGTAAACAGTCGGGCTCGTTTGGTTTGCCTAGTTCCTTTTACAAATTTTAATCTTTCTTATATGCGCTCCTGTGTTGGGTTAACAGTTTGTTTTATAGGGTGTTTTAAGTGTTGTTGGTTTTATAGTATGGCTGTTAATAATCAGTAGTTTGTCTGTTATGATTTAAGCTAGCGCGTAGAGAAGTTCTGTTCTTCTTGTTACTCATTTTAGCATTAGTTCTTCTATTGGAGTAGAATAGCTCAATGTTGTCTGGAGGAAAAAAGTTTGTTGTTTATGTTTTTTGGTGGTGGAGCTTTGACGCTTTCTTTGGTGATGGCTGCTTTAAGGCCTACGGTGGTGAATATTTTGGTATTTTGTCCTTCGTTTTAGGTTGTGTCCTTTTTCAATCGGGCTGTACCTCGATTGAATATATCTTAAACTTTTCTTTTACACTTTGAGATGTTTTGTAGGAGGTTTAAGGTTGAACTTGTATTCTTTTGTTGAGCAACCAGCTATCACTAGGTTCGTTAGGCTTTTCACTTCTACTTATAGGTCTCTCCACTCTTTTGCCACAGAGACGGATTTAGCCTGATGGGGCTGCCTTTAAGTAGCTCACTTAGTTTCGGGGGTTCAAGCTTTAGGTCTCTTTGCTTGGATGTGCTTGCTAAACCATGATGCAAAAGGTATAAGGGTTAATCTTTGCTTTCTAGGGCTTGGTGAATGTTTCATTGTTTTTCATCTTTCCCTTGCGGTACTGTCTTTATTGCTCCAACTTTGTCTTTTCTATCTCCTATACTGGGGCAGTGAAAATGTTTTGGTTGTTCTTGGTGGGATGGTTTTGTTTTGTTGTATTTGTGTTAGTTGGTTGGGCTAGATTGTTGCTCAAAATAGTCTTGTTTTAGGGGACATTTTTCAGGTGTAAGCTGAATGCTTTTGATTTAAGCTATATTTTGAATGTTCCAAGTACACCTTCCGGTATACTTACCTTGTTACGACTTGCCTCATCTGTTTGTTTGTTGTGGTTTTATTTATAGGTGATGTTGATTTGAGGAGGGTGACGGGCGGTGTGTGCGTGCCTTAGGACCGGCTTAAATTGGGCATTCTAATCCTTGTTTACTGCTAAATCCTGCTTGTAGAACTTGTTTCATGGTTCTTTCCGTGAGATAATTTCTAGTTTAGAAAATGTAGCCCATTTCTTCCATCTCGGTTAGCTACACCTTGACCTGACTTATTAGCTATTGTTGGCTGTTTTGCTTACTTTTATATCCTTCATAGGGTAGGCTAGTGACGGCGGTATATAGGCGGTACTGGCAAGAGATGGTGAGGTGGATCGTGGATTATCGATTATAGAACAGGCTCCTCTAGGGGGGTTTAAGGCACCGCCAAGTCCTTAGAGTTTTAAGCGTTATGCTCGTAGTTCTCTGGCGGATATTTTTGTGTGTTAAATATCTGGGTTTAGGGCTAAGCATAGTGGGGTATCTAATC